TTTTCGACTATAAGAAAAAGAAAGTCTATTTTTAATAAGAATTCACAGATTTTTTGCGACCTCGCTTCTTTGTCACAGGCATATGTATTTTACAAATTATCACAAACTCAAGTTATCAACAAGTATCACTTGAAATCCGTATTTCAATATCACGGAACAATTCCTTTTATAAAAGATAGAATAAAATATTTTATTGGAGCACAAGGAATATTTCATTGCGAATCAAGGCATAAGAAACTTCACAGTTTTGGAATGAATGAATGGAAAAGCTGGTTAATGGGTAATGATCACTATCAATACGACTTATCTCAGACTATATGGTCTAGATTACTACCACAAAAATGGCGAAATGGAATCAATCAAAGTTTTATGGTTCAAAAAACAAACCCAAGAAATTTCGATTCATATAAAAAAGACCAATTAATTCATTACGAGAAACAAAACAATTATGCAGTGAATTCATTATGGATCCAAAAAAAGAAATTAATAAAAAACTACAAATATGATCTTTTATCAAATAAATATATTAATTATGAATATGAAGATAAGAAGGGTTCATATATTTATGGGTTTCCATTACAAGTAAACGCAGCCCGAGGGATCCTCTATAATAGAGATAATCCTGAATTTGATTATTTACCCGCAGATATAGATCTTAGTAATTATCTACGAAAAGATTCTATTATTGATAGGAATCAAAATTCGGATAGGAAATATTTTGATTGGAGAGCTTTTAATTTTGGGCTTAGAAAAACGAGCGATATTGATGAATGGACAAATGCCAGTACCAACATAAAAAAAAATACTAAGACTCGTTATTATTATTATCAAATAATTGATAAAATTGATAATAATAATAATCTTTTTAATCTCACAATTCATAACCAAAACCAAATCAACCCAGCAGCCAATCAAACAAAAACATCTTTTGACTGGAAGGGAATGAATGAAAAAAGACTAAATGGGCCTATATCAAATTGGGAACCTTGGTTTTTCCCAGAATTTTGGTTATTTTATGATGTATATAAGACTGAGCCGTGGATCATACCAATCAATTTACTTCTTTTTAATTCGAATATAAAAGAAAACAATCTAACAATCACCCAAAAGCTAAAAAAATGGCTTGAATTAGCGAATCTAAATCAAGTTGAATTAGAGAATCTAAATCAAGAAGAAAAACAAGAGCCAATCCCAGGATATCTTGGATATGATCCATTAGAAGACTATGTTGAAGAAGATTTGTGGGGATCAGACTCAGACGTTCTTGAATACATCGAGGAAACTAAATATATTTCCCGGTTGATGTTAAAACTCTTCCTGAAAAGATATTTTCTTTTGAAATTTCAATTGAAAACGACTTTTTCTTTGAGCCAAACAGCAATCAATAATTTAAAGATATTTTGGCTACTCCTTAGATTAAGAGATCCAAATGAAATGGCTGCAGCCTTTATTCAAAGAGACGAAATAAATCCGATTCCAATGCTGATTGGAAAGCCAGAGTTTATGACTTTTTTCAATTTGGAAAAAGGGGGACTATTGATTATTGAACCAACTCGGCTATCCACAAAATGGGATGGACAATGGATCATGTACCAAACCATAGCTATTTCACGGGTGCATAAGAGTCAGCACCAAACTAATCGAAGATGTCAAGAAAAAAGAAATGTTGATAAGAATGGTCTTAATGATTTTATTGTTCCTGAAAATATTTTATCTCCTAGACGTCGTAGAGAATTGAGAATTCAAATTTGTTTAAATTCGAGAAATGTCAATGTTGGGGATAGAAACCAAGTATTTTGCAATGGGAATAGTGCAAGGAACTGTGGTGAATTTTTTTTTGAGGATAAGCATCCTGATGTAGATATAAATAAATTTATTAAGTTAAAATTATTTCTTTGGCCCAATTATCGATTAGAAGATTTAGCTTGTATGAATCGCTATTGGTTTGATACCAATAATGGTAGTCGTTTCAGTATGTTAAGGATACATATGTATCCATGATTGATAATAAGTTGATGGTACATTTACATGGATCAAGTGGCATATCTGGCCGGTATAGTAGATGAAGACAAACAAATATACACACACGCCTTGTGTTATATTCTATTCTGGTACATGATACTGATTCAATGAATTTATCTTAGCTTAGCAATTATATCTAGTAATGAGTCGTCATAATCTTCTTATCTTAAGTTCAAATTCTTCTCTTTTGTGGGTTCTAAATGTACCGCCCTTTTGTATCCACATCCAAATAAAATTGAAAATTGATTAATTACATTTGAATTCGATAAAAAAAGAAGTATATGAATAAATACAGATTTTTGTGTATTGTATAAGAAATTAGAATGACTGGCATTATTATTACTGATCAGTAAAATCCATATCTGTAAAAAAAAAAGGGGGGGAACAAATTCTTTTTATGGTAAAAAATTTATTAATTTCAGTTATTTCGCAAGAAGAAAAAGAAGAAAATAAGGGGTCTGTTGAATTTCAAGTATTCAGTTTCACCAATAAAATACGTAGACTTACTTCCCATTTAGAATTGCACAGAAAAGACTATTTATCTCAGAGAGGTCTACGGAAAATTCTGGGAAAACGTCAACGGCTGCTGGTTTATTTGTCAAAGAAAAATAGAGTACGTTATAAAGAATTAATTAGTCAATTGGATATTCGGGAGCCAAAAACTCATTAAGTGAATTTTAAGATTAGTTTTGAATTATTGGATTTATTAGATTTTTATTATTTTCTATTATACTTTAAATATTAAAATCTTATTATAGATATATTTATTATTATTATAATTTGATGAATTTCATTTCGGTTTCAGCACTTCATGGAATAATGAATCGGGGAAAAAATATATGACTGTACCAACTACAAGAAAAGACCTCATGATAGTCAATATGGGTCCTCACCACCCATCAATGCATGGTGTTCTTCGACTCATCGTTACTCTAGACGGGGAAAATGTTATTGACTGTGAACCCATATTGGGTTATTTACACAGAGGGATGGAAAAAATTGCTGAAAATCGAACAATTATACAATATCTTCCTTATGTAACACGCTGGGATTATTTAGCTACTATGTTTACAGAGGCAATAACGGTAAATGGACCAGAACGGTTGGGAAATATTCAAGTACCGAAAAGAGCGAGCTATATTAGAGTAATTATGCTAGAACTGAGTCGTATAGCTTCTCATTTGTTATGGCTCGGCCCTTTTATGGCAGATATCGGCGCGCAGACTCCTTTCTTCTATATTTTCCGAGAAAGGGAATTGATATATGACCTGTTCGAATCTTCGACAGGTATGCGAATGATGCATAATTATTTCCGTATCGGAGGGGTAGCTGCTGATTTACCTTATGGCTGGATAGATAAATGTTTTGATTTCTGTGATTATTTTTTAACAGGGATTACTGAATATCAAAAGCTTATTACGCGTAATCCCATTTTTTTGGAACGAGTTGAAGGAGTGGGCATTATTGGTGGAGGAGAGGCAATAAATTGGGGCTTATCAGGACCAATGCTACGAGCGTCCGGAATTGAGTGGGATCTTCGTAAAGTCGATCATTATGAGTGTTACGACGAATTTGATTGGGAAGTACAATGGCAAAAAGAAGGAGATTCGTTAGCTCGTTATTTAGTCCGAATCAGTGAAATGGCGGAATCCATAAAAATTATTCAACAAGCTCTGGAAGGAATTCCAGGGGGGCCCTATGAGAATTTAGAGGTACGGCGCTTTGATAGAACAAAGGATTCCGAATGGAATGAATTTGATTATCGATTCATTAGTAAAAAACCTGCGCCTACTTTTGAATTATCTAAACAAGAACTTTATGTAAGAGTGGAAGCCCCGAAGGGGGAATTGGGAATTTTTCTGATAGGAGATCGGGGTGTTTTTCCCTGGAGATGGAAAATTCGTCCGCCCGGTTTTATCAATTTGCAAATTCTTCCTCAGCTAGTTAAAAGAATGAAATTGGCTGATATTATGACAATACTAGGTAGTATCGATATTATTATGGGAGAAGTTGATCGTTGAAATGATAATTGATACGACAAGAGTACAAGCTATCAATTCTTTTTCCAGATCGGAATCCTTAAAAGAGGTTTATGGGCTCATCTGGTTACTTGTTCCTATTCTTACTCCTGTATTGGGAATCATAATAGGGGTACTAGTAATTGTGTGGTTAGAAAGACAAATATCTGCAGGGATACAACAACGTATTGGACCTGAATACGCGGGTCCTTTGGGAATTCTTCAAGCTCTAGCAGATGGTACAAAATTACTTTTCAAAGAAGATCTTATCCCATCTAGAGGCGATATTAGTTTATTCAGTATCGGACCGTCTATAGCGGTCATATCCATTTTACTAAGTTTTTCAGTAATTCCTTTTGGCTATCACCTTGTTTTAGCCGACCTAAATATAGGGGTTTTCTTATGGATTGCCATTTCAAGTATTGCTCCTATTGGACTTCTTATGTCAGGATATGGATCGAATAATAAATATTCCTTTTTAGGTGGTCTACGAGCTGCTGCTCAATCGATTAGTTATGAAATACCATTAACTCCATGTGTGTTATCAATATCTCTACGTGTGATTCGTTGGAACATGGACTTTTTTATTTGACCTAATTTATTTGCATTTTCGTTCTAGGAAAAAAGAAAGTGGAATATATTGAATAGATATCCTCATTTTTTTATTCAACATTGGGGGCGATGAGCTAAACTAAACCAGATAGTTATATGAGTGAAAGAAAACAGCTTAGAAATTGGCAGTAAAAAGATTGAGTCTCATTACCTAGGTACAAGAGTTAAGCGGACATAAATATAAACAGTATAAACGGGTTACCCCAAGCAAGATTGGTTGATTAGTCATCATAGTTTGAAGCGGGTACAAAAGAGAAACTGTATGGAGTTTTTATTATTATATGTATTACCATACCGGAGATCGAATAAAAACGAGTGGACGGTTAGGAATACCAAGGTACACAAAGGATTAGTAATGGAGATAATGTAAGTAAATTATCCAAAGGGATATTTATGCATAAAAGGAATCCTAATGGGGCTTTAAGTTAGTAGAAATGATCAAGCAGTACTTTCCCACGATCCCGATCCAGAGTATGCTCCTACCCACTGATTAAACAAATTACTATCAGGAACGAAGTAATCCTTTATTTATATTTATTTTTTTTTGTCCAGATTAATACAGATAGAATTCTTATCATGATTCATGAACTAATATAATAGAATGTCTAATTCTTTGTCTAAAAAAAATAAGTCGAAATTTCTATTGAAACAACGTGATACAACGAGTATTTTATTGAAGTATTAAGTTATTACTGAACAAAAAATTGCAATTATAAAGAATGAGATCAATTCAGAAGCATTTGTTTTATTATAGCAGACAGAATTGCATTGGTCTAATTTTGGACTCTCCGATGTATCTTTACTCTATCTACTCTACAAAATAAGTAAAGTATATCGAGATTGAACCAGTCCTTAGATTTATTTGTGGCCGTCGAGGAGCCGTATGAAGCTTAAGTCTCATGTACGGTTTTGCAATAGCGATGGGAATAGTGATGTTATCACCGACTATGATTATCTAACAGTTCAAGTACAGTTGATATAGTTGAGGCGCAGTCAAAATATGGTTTTTGGGGTTGGAATCTGTGGCGCCAACCTATAGGTTTTACTGTTTTTTTAATTTCTTCCCTAGCAGAATGCGAGAGATTACCTTTTGATTTACCAGAAGCAGAGGAAGAATTAGTAGCAGGTTATCAAACCGAATATTCAGGTATAAAATTTGGTTTATTTTATGTTGCTTCCTATCTAAATCTACTAGTTTCTTCATTATTTGTAACAGTTCTTTACTTGGGCGGCTGGAATCTCTCTATTCCGTACATATTAAGTCCTGAGCTTTTCGGAATAAATGAAGTGGGCGGAGTCTTTAGAACGACCATTGGTATCTTTATTACATTAGCTAAAGCTTATTTGTTCCTGTTCATTCCTATCACAACAAGATGGACTTTACCTAGAATGAGAATGGACCAACTATTAAATCTTGGATGGAAATTTCTTTTACCTATTTCTTTAGGTAATCTATTATTGACAACCTCTTCCCAACTCTTTTCACTGTAAAGTAAAGGCACAGCCTATTCTAGATTCATAACTTCTCTCAAACAAGAGAAAGAAACATAAAATTATTCATAGATATTCAAGATATGTTCCCCATGGTAACTGGGTTCATGAATTATGGCCAACAAACAGTACGGGCTGCAAGGTATATCGGTCAAAGTTTTATGATTACCTTATCCCATGCAAATCGTTTACCTGTAACTATTCAATATCCTTATGAAAAATTGATCACATCGGAACGTTTCCGTGGTCGAATCCACTTTGAATTTGATAAATGCATTGCTTGTGAAGTCTGTGTTCGGGTATGTCCTATAGATCTACCCGTTGTTGATTGGAAATTGGAAACTTCTATTCGAAAGAAACGATTGCTTAATTACAGTATTGATTTCGGAATCTGTATATTTTGTGGTAACTGCGTTGAGTATTGTCCAACGAATTGTTTATCAATGACTGAAGAATACGAACTTTCTACTTATGATCGTCACGAGTTGAATTATAATCAAATTGCTTTGGGTCGGTTGCCAATGTCAGTAATCGACGATTACACAATTAGAACAATTATGAATTCGACTCAAACCAAAAAAGCCGTGGGTAAACCACTTGATTCAAGAACAATTACCGATTACTAATACTAAGATTTAGTTTTGATCTAAAGTAGCGCAGCTTCTTTCATCTTGCTTGGTCAATAACTAAAACTAAAATTTTAACAACTATGGAGTGCTGAGAATAATGAATTGCTTTGGATTGAAAATGGATTCATATATACTCTACATATATATATATTTTTATATAGTATATATATTATATAAACAGTTAATAAAAAAAATCGATTAATATTAATTTCGAAAGAAACTTTCGGATAGAGAAATGTATTCAATTATTTAACTAATAAGTAAGTGTATCTATATCAACCCACACCCCATTAGATTTAATTCAATTAGGAACGTATCAATAGGGTAACTTCTTTTTTCCTGGTTTGGTCAATAGGTTTATGAAAAATTTCGACTTAAAAATTATCTCTTATTTTACATAGAATGGATTTACCTGGACCAATACACGATTTTCTTTTAGTTTTTTTGGGATTGGGTCTTATAGTGGGGAGTCTAGGAGTGGTATTACTTACCAATCCAATTTTTTCTGCTTTTTCATTGGGATTAGTTCTTGTTTGTACATCCTTATTCCATATTCCATCGAACTCCCCCTTTGTAGCTGCTGCACAGCTCCTTATTTATGTGGGAGCAATAAATGTATTAATTGTATTTGCTGTGATGTTCATGAATGGTTCAGAATATTACAAAAATTTCCATCTTTGGGCCGTTGGAGACGGAGTCACTTCACTGGTTTGTACAAGTATTTTTGTTTCACTAATTACTACTATCCCAGATACGTCATGGTACGGGATTATTTGGACTACAAGATCAAACCAGATTATAGAGCAGGACTTGATTAATAATGGTCAACAAATTGGGATTCATTTATCAACAGATTTTTTTCTTCCATTTGAACTTATTTCGATAATTCTTTTAGTTGCCTTGATAGGTGCAATTGCTATGGCTCGTCAGTACTAAATAAAATAAAAAATAAATTATAATAATATAATAGGTAATAGGGACTTGTTCTTTTCTTTAAATTCTATTTTATTGTTCATATTGAAATGAATCGAGATTGATGAGGAGTTGGTCAATGATGCTCGAACATGTACTTGGTTTGAGTGCCTTTTTATTATCCATCGGTATTTATGGATTGATTACAAGTCGAAATATGGTTCGAGCGCTTATGTGTCTTGAACTTATACTGAATGCAGTTAATATTAATTTCGTAACATTTTCTGATTTATTTGATAATCGCCAATTAAAAGGAGACGTTTTCTCAATTTTTGTTATAGCAATTGCAGCTGCTGAAGCAGCTATTGGATTAGCTATTGTTTCATCAATTCATCGTAACAGAAAATCAACGCGTATCAATCAATCTAATTTGTTGAATAAATAATGGTATAAATAAAAATATAGACTATTCGCCAATTGAAATTGATATGTGCAACATAAGCCTACGGCGCTGTTTGCTAAAACGACGTGATAAATCAAAGTATCTTGGTACTCTTTCATGAGCAGATCCAGAACTAGATTGATTCTGGTAAATCTAAATCATTGATTCGTCTGGTGTATAGAATATAAAATTCATTTACTACTTTTACTAGATCGAAAATTTATGAGGTTAAAAAAATTTATAGATCCAATGTCACATTCAGTAAAGATTTATGATACATGTATAGGGTGTACCCAATGTGTACGCGCCTGCCCCACTGATGTATTAGAAATGATACCTTGGGACGGATGTAAAGCTAAACAAATTGCTTCTGCTCCAAGAACAGAAGACTGTGTAGGTTGTAAAAGGTGTGAATCCGCTTGTCCAACGGATTTCCTGAGTGTCCGGGTTTATTTATGGCATGAAACAACTCGTAGTATGGGTCTAGCTTATTGATACGTTCCAGAAAATTCCACTTGAATCCATTTTTTTCTTTACCGACAAAAACCCGTACTCGATAAATTATTTTCTTTCGAGCACGGGTTTTTCTGGTCAAAGTGTATCTTGTCTTTACCACGAATGATTTTCCTTGGTTAACAATAATTGTTGTTTTGCCGATATTCGCAGGTACTTTCATTTTCTTTTTCCCTCATAGAGGAAATAAGGTTATTAGGTGGTATACTATTTGTATATGTCTATTAGAATTACTTCTAACGGCCTATGTATTCTGTTATCATTTCCAATTGGACGATCCATTAATCCAATTAGAACAGGATTATAAATGGATCCATTTTTTTTATTTTCACTGTAGATTAGGAATCGATGGACTTTCCATTGGACCCATTTTACTCACGGGATTCATCACTACCTTAGCTACTTTAGCGGCCTGGCCGGTTACTCGAGATTCTAGATTGTTCCATTTTCTCATGTTAGCAATGTACAGCGGTCAAATAGGACCATTTTCTTCTCGGGATCTTTTACTTTTTTTTATTATGTGGGAATTAGAATTAATTCCTGTCTACCTACTTCTATCCATGTGGGGAGGGAAGAACCGTTTGTACTCAGCTACAAAATTTATTTTGTACACTGCAGGGGGTTCTATTTTTCTCTTAATGGGAGTTCTGGGTATGGGTTTATATGGTTCCAATGAACCAACATTAAATTTTGAAACATCAGCCAATCAATCATATCCTGTGGCATTGGAAATAATATTCTATTTTGGGTTTCTTATTGCTTATGCTGTCAAATTGCCGATTATACCTCTACATACATGGTTACCAGATACCCATGGAGAAGCACATTACAGTACATGTATGCTTTTAGCCGGAATCTTATTAAAAATGGGAGCATATGGATTGGTTCGGATCAATATGGAATTATTACCCCACGCTCATTCTATATTTTCTCCCTGGTTGATGATAATAGGCACAATTCAAATAATCTATGCAGCTTCAACATCTCTCGGTCAGCGCAATCTAAAAAAGAGAATTGCCTATTCCTCCGTATCTCATATGGGTTTCATAATTATAGGAATTGGTTCGATAACTGATACAGGACTCAATGGGGCCATTTTACAAATGATCTCTCATGGATTTATTGGTGCTGCACTTTTTTTCTTGGCAGGAACTAGTTACGATAGAATACGTCTTGTTTATCTCGACGAAATGGGAGGAATAGCTATCCCAATGCCAAAAATATTTACAATGTTCAGTAGTTTCTCGATGGCTTCACTTGCATTGCCTGGAATGAGTGGTTTTGTTGCAGAATTGGTGGTTTTTTTTGGACTAATAACGAGCCAAAAATATCTTTTAATGCCAAAAATACTAATCATTTTTGTAGCGGCAATTGGAATGATATTAACTCCTATTTATTCAGTATCTATGTTACGTCAGATGTTCTATGGATATAAGCAATTTCATTCTCCAAATTCTCATTTTTTTGATTCTGGACCACGAGAACTATTTGTTTCAATCTGTATCTTTCTACCCGTAATAGGTATTGGTATTTATCCGGATTTCGTTTTCTCACTATCAATTGACAAGGTAGAAGCTATTCTAGCTAATTACTTTTATAGATAGTTTTCATCAATAAGACATATAAAAAGAAAAAAGATACAAAAAAAAATAAATTTTTTTTGGTTCAGTTGTACAATGTACAATGAAAACTAAATAAGTCTTCTTTATTACTTCTTTATCTTTAAAGTAAAAAAAAAAGAATTCAATTAATTGTAATCAGATACTTTTGTAGCTTTTGAGAACCATTTGAATAAAGTAGTGATTCAAATGGTTCTCAAAAACTCATAAAACTTTCATATGCTATTCTTGTGTATTGTATTCGTAAGGTATTTTCCTCAATTAGATGTTAATGTGAATGAACCATAACTATGTAGCCCGATTCCTAATAGGTTTACTCCAAAATAGCATATCCAAATTAAAAAAAATCCCATAGAAGCCACAATTGCAGAATTCGAGCCTTGCAAATCTTCATTTGTTCTAGTATGTAAATAAATTGCGAATATTGTCCAAGTAATAAATGCCCAAGTTTCTTTTGGGTCCCAATTCCAATATGATCCCCACGCTTCATTAGCCCATACCGCTCCCGAAAGAATACCTATGGTTAAAAATAGAAACCCGAGACTAATAATACGAGAACTCCAACAATCCAATTGCTGAATTAATTGATACCTGTGATAATTTCGAAACGAAATAAAACAATTGTTTTGTAAAACATTGCTTATTTTATTCGCGTATTGGATTTCGTCAAAGGGAAATCGCCCAACCAGTAAATTATTGTTTTTATATTTACCAAATATATCTATATTTTTTCGAAATGTAATGACTAGAAGAGCTATTGATAATAATGATCCACACAGAAGAGCTGCATAGCTCAATACCATCATACTTACGTGCATCATTAACCACTGTGATTGTAGAGCCGGTACTAATATTGCGGATTGATTCATTTTAGTTAAAAGACCTGAAGTAGCAAATCCTTGGGTAAAAACAGCACTTGGTGCAGTTATTGCATTTAAATAATTCATATGGTTCCTAAAATGGGGAACCATATGAATAATGGAGAAACTCCATGACAGGAACATTAATGATTCATATAAATCACTTAAGGGTAAATGTCCTGAATAAATCCAACGAATAACTAATAATCCTGTTATACAAACAAAAGTAGCTACCATTCCTTTTTCCGACGAATCATATAGTTCTACGATTTCGTGGACTAATAAGTTCATAAAAAAAATCGTAATTACAACGGAAACAATCGATAAAGAAATGTGAGTTAATATATGTTCTAAAGTAAAAAATATCATAAAAATCCTAAAAAAAGATGTCCTCCAACATTGGAATGGAAATCCATAATTTAATTCTATACCTATACATTATAGGAGTTATTCGAGTATTTATTTTACTCTTATTTTTTTTTTATTTTATTTTTTATAAGATGCCGCCACTCGGACTCGAACCGAGATGCTCTAGCACTGCTTCCTAAGAGCAGCGTGTCTACCGATTTCACCATAGCGGCTTGCTCTAAATCATAATAGCCCATCCATCTTCAATCGTCGAGATTGAAGGAGGTAATTCAATGCAATATCTTGAGGACACTTTTTAAAATATCATTCAAATTCCTATTGCTATTTGAACGTTCAATAAAAATTATCTGTAGTAATAATAATTATCTTGTGGTGTGGGGCGGTGTTAGCTTTAAGAATGTAATGGCTTTTCGTGCGGTTTCTTATGGAATTGAAGAGTTGCAACTAGATAGTTCTGTTCTCAATCCATTCCTATTCCGAAATGAAAACAAAAAAGACATTTTTTTATTGCAGTTCGCAAAGAACTGAAGTGACGAGTAACAAATTGACGGATATCATAGAGGTTACCATAAGTTGTTTTATTGGAAGGAATATAAGCAACTCACTCAGTTTCACAACGAACTAGTTCAGAACTAATTCAATTAATGATTCCGAATACTGATTCCAAATAAATTAACTAAAATAACGAGGGCTTTTTTTATCAGGTTGAGTTATTGGTGGATGATAGAATACATATCAAAATCAAGTACTTTTTTGTATTTTACCTGTTCTATGGATTTAAACTAAATTATTGTAATAATAAATAATAAATGGTTGAAAATATAATACATATTCTGTATCTTCATAAATATCTTAGGTAATAATTATATCTAAGTAATATAAGTAATAACTTTTAAACATTGACTTAATCTTATCATTTGATTTTAACTTCTTTTTTTTATTTGAATATTTCCAATTTTAAAATTGGAGTCTTTTCATATCTTGATTTTTTTTTTGCTCCTTTCAATTCAAAATATATAAGAGCTGGTGAATCGGAAACAATTAAACAAAACAATTAATAAAAAAAGTTTAATTTTATTATGGAACATACATATCAATATGCGTGGATCATACCTTTCGTTCCCCTTCCAGTTCCTATAGCAATAGGGTTGGGGCTTCTCCTTGTTCCGGCGGCAACAAAAAATATTCGTCGTATATGGGCTTTTCCTAGTGTTTTATTACTAAGTATCGTTATGATTTTTTCAGCCGATCTGTCTATTCAACAAATAAATGGCAGTCCTATCTATCAATATGTATGGTCTTGGACCATCAATAATGATTTTTCCTTAGATTTTGGCCATTTGATAGATCCGCTTACTTCCATTATGTTAATATTAATTACTACTGTTGGAATAATGGTTCTTATTTATAGTGACAATTATATGTCTCATGATCAAGGCTATTTGAGATTTTTTGCTTATATGAGTTTTTCTAATGCTTCCATGCTGGGATTAGTTACTAGTTCCAATTTGATACAAATTTATATTTGTTGGGAATTAGTTGGAATGTGTTCGTATCTATTAATAGGGTTTTGGTTCACACGACCCCTTGTGGCAAGTGCTTGTCAAAAAGCCTTTGTAACGAATCGTGTAGGGGATTTTGGTTTATTTTTAGGAATCTTAGGTCTTTATTGGATAACGGGTAGTTTTGAATTTCGGGATTTGTTCGAAATAGCCAATAATTTGATTGATAATGATGGGACCAATTCTTTATTTCTTACTTTGTGTGCTTCCCTATTATTTGTTGGTGTGGTTGCTAAATCCGCGCAATTCCCCCTTCATGTATGGTTACCAGATGCCATGGAAGGTCCTACTCCTATTTCAGCTCTTATACATGCTGCTACTATGGTAGCAGCGGGGATTTTTCTTGTAGCTCGACTTTTTCCTCTTTTTACAGTCATACCTTATATAATGAATATAATTTCTTTGGTGGGTATAATAACAATACTATTAGGAGCTACTTTGGCTCTTGCTCAAAGAGACATTAAAAGAAGTTTAGCCTATTCTACAATGTCTCAATTGGGTTATATTATGTTAGCTTTAGGCATGGGATCTTATCGAGCTGCTTTATTTCATTTGATCAGTCATGCCTATTCGAAAGCATTGTTATTTTTAGGATCTGGATCCATTATTCATTCAATGGAAACCGTTGTTGGATATTCTCCAGATAAAAGTCAGAACATGGCTCTTATGGGCGGTTTAACAAAATATGTGCCAATTACAAAAACTTCATTTTTATTGGGTACACTTTCTCTTTGTGGTATTCCACCCCTTGCTTGTTTTTGGTCCAAAGACGAAATTCTTAATGATAGTTGGTTATATTCACCGATTTTCGCAATAATAGCTTGTTTCACAGCAGGATTAACTGCATTTTATATGTTTCGGATGTATTTACTTACTTTTGAAGGGCATTTGAACGTTAATTTTCAAAACCACAGTGGCAAAAAAAATAATGCGTTCTATTCAATATCCATATGGGGCAAAAAAGGACCTAAAGTGAGAAAAAATAATTTTTTTTTATCGCCAATGAATAATAATCAAAGGGATTCCTTTTTTTCGAAAAAAACATATCCAATTGATGGTAATCTAGTAATAAATAGGATGCGACCTCTTATTACTATTAATAATTTTGCCACTAAAAAAATTGCCGCATATCCTTATGAATCGGACAATACTATGTTATTTCCACTTATTGTATTGGTCTTATTTACTTTTTTCGTTGGATCCATAGGAATTCCTTTTGGTCAAGGAATAAGTGATCATTTTGATATATTATCAAAATGGTTAACTCCGTCAATAAACTTGTTACATTCAAATTCTAACCATTATTTTGATTGGTATGAATTTGTAATAAATGCAATTTTTTCAGTCAGTATAGCTTATTTCGGAATTTTTATAGCGTCTCTTTTATATGGGCCTGCTTATTCATATTTTCATAATTTTAACTTAATCAATTTTTTTGTTAAAATGGGTCCTAGGAGAAGTCTCTGGGACAAAATCATAAATGTAATATATGATTGGTCATATAATCGTGGTTACATAGACATTTTTTATTCAAAAATCTTAAATAGGGCTATAAGAGGATTAACCGGACTAACTCATTTTTTTGATAAACAAGTAATTGATGAAGTTACGAACGGTATTGGTATTACCAGTTTCTTTGTAGCAGAAGTTATTAAATATGTAAGTGGAGGACGGATCTCTTCTTATCTCTTTTTTTACTTATTTTATGTATCAATTTTTTTAGTAATTTCTTACTTATATATATAGTTTCTAAAAAGTTTATAAGATAAAGGATATATCGTTATTTTTAATATAATATCATAAAGAATATAAAGAAAATTTGTTTCTAATTATTATTAATTTTTATTATTTTATTTTATTGTTGTATCATTTCAAAAAAAGTTGACAAACTTGGTGGATATGTAAAAGATATTTTTTGTTTTCCATCACTTCGGCATGTATAAAAAAAATA